GTTGATGATATGTCTACGCTGGTTCAAATCCAGCTCGGCCCAATAATTCGTTGCTCCATGAATATGAAATAACCAATTTGTCCTCCAGAAACAGAAATGCCTGATCCGTAGAAATGAAGAGAAAGAGTCAATTTTTTCTCTATCCATGTTTTTCTCATTCGTTCTGATTTTTCTAACGATCTAGATTAATGATACTTAATTAAGATTAAGTATCATAAAAATAAAAATAGTTCTTTTTCTCATTGAGAAATTGATTATCTATTTTTTTGGCAATAAAATAACCACTCGTTACTAGTAATCTGTGTCGCTCTCACTATATTCCATATCCATGTGGATATTCAGTATATCATTCGTGTTTCTGTTACAACACAACGAATAGAATGTTCTTATCAAACTAGTAAGAATATGTATGCCATACACCTTGCTGGGATTGTAGTTCAATCGGTCAGAGCACCGCCCTGTCAAGGCGGAAGCTACGGGTTCGAGCCCCGTCAGTCCCGAACTAGGATCCGATAAATTTATCAATTCATCTCCCCATTTTCTGTGAAAGGGGGGACAGGTAGCAAGATCTAATCCCCAGCGGGGATCCTTATTTCTTTTGTTTTTCGTTTCGCATTTATCATCAGACAAGTACGGGAATTTCAATTTCTTTCACTAATACCGATTGATAAGGGGAGACATATGTAAGTTGGTACAATCGGTGGCATTACTATATTCAGTATTTTAATAGATACCATACTCGTCTGACTTTCTTTTTCAATTGTTCTTGAACAATGAAATGGAATAGAGTTCCCCTATTTTTACCGAGAGTACATACACAAATTGTATTCGTTTATTGTACGATACACAATGAACTTAACATAATTACCTCGACTTTGTTTGTGTATCCTCAATGACTAATTGGAAACAATCTATCTATTCTCATGCAAATTGCACACTGAATTTTTGATGTATGTGTTCTAGTCTCAATCCAAGAAAGAAGAAGAGATACTATACTAATAAAATAAAAGACCAAGCAACGCCCCTTTTTAGTAAATTTGTTGGAATATTAGATCCTTTCTACTTAACACCCGTCCTTTTTTCCATCTCACTTCTACTGTTTGGATCTGTGTGACCCATAGAATACCGGTCATATAATATCTCATAATTGTATGTATAAGTATAAGGAAAGAGAGTTGTATAAGGAAGACAAAGACAGTAGGTTATGGAAAAGAAAAAAGTGGAAAAAGGGATGAAAAATTCAATGGAATTCCTGATCCAATAAAGAATCCCATTTCGGATTTAGTATGGATAAAATAAAAGATTTTCTTATGTTATACTATTCAATTCTCGACGATGAATCGATTTGATAGATCAGATATTGTTATTCATAATATTGATCCGATTCAGTATCATCAGAATTCAATTCATCCCATTGAATTGACAGGAGTCAAATTTCTTATCTCTATGGGATTAGATCCCGAGTTATTGCGAAGTAAAAAAAACAATGAGATTATGGAAGTCAATATTCTCGCATTTATTGCTACTGCACTGTTCATTCTAGTTCCTACTGCTTTTTTACTTATCATCTACGTAAAAACAGTCAGTCAAAATGATTAATTTAACTGAAACTTGGTTGGATTATTAGTTCTTATCAATGATTGAAGAAATAAAAGAAAGGGATTAAAACTCCAAGTTTTAAATGAAACGATTTGGCTGGAATCATAAGTATCTGAGATAGTGTGGTAGAAAGAACTATATATAATATAGTTCTTTCTACCACACTAGATAGTATTGTATATTTTTATCATATAAATTTATTATCATATAAATAGTATGATCATATATAGTATGATCATATAAATTTTATCATATAAAGTTGTATACAGATATGGTTTTATATAGATATAGATCAATTTACAATATGTACATGTATTAGATGTACATCTAATACATATACATCGAAATAGCAGTCTAATTCTATTTCTTTTTTTTTTTCGCTACATCTACTTGTATGGGTTTAGATCAATCCAAAATAATCCAAGGCCAACTCTTCTAATTCCTAGGCTTCTTATAACTTATAACTTAATATATAGATTTATATTAATAATTAGATTTATATATAATATATATTTATTTATATTATATATAATAAAAATATATAATAAAAATAAACTAAATATATATATATATAAGTCCCGAGATCCATTGAAAGAATTAATGGAGGAAAAATAGTATGGGTATGGGCATATATTAACTATATATAAAAAAAAAAATAAAAATAAAAGAAAACGAAACCAAGGAATCTTTTTTTTTTTTTTTAGTTTCGCAAAACGATCAATTAAACGATTGATACAATTCGATCACTCAATCGATTATTCAATTAGTAGTACCCCTAGAGTCCACTTCTTCCCCATACTACGAGTGAGAGGGAAAATGTAAAGACTACCATTAAAGCAGCCCAAGTGAGACTTACTATATCCATGTGAATTATGTCTCCTATCTCTATGAAGGAATTATTTCATTATTGATTATTGATCAATAATCATAGTGGAATCAATGGTGCAGAGTCAAAAGAAAATAGTATTCTGACTTAAGGCTATTGATGAACTAATCCAATGAATCCACTCGTAACAAGTTCCTATATTAGAAAATTTCTGGTAGAATCGGGAAGCATTAAGCACAAATACGATACACACACCTTTTATTTGGAAATAGCAAAGGAATGCTCCTAATGGAGCATGTAGAAATAGTAAGACCTATTGTTTGTTACCTTTCTTTCATAAGCAAAAGACTTCAAAATATACCATCAAGATAGATAACCATCTACCAGATACCTCTATTTTATTTGATCTAAGGCTTACGTCTTTCTTTCTGTGAAAGAATGGAATGGTAAGACACCACCACCATTATTACATACATTCTTTTTTTTGTAATCCCCTACACGGGCAAAGAATTTTTTTTTTTTCAACTTTTCTTTTTACTCTATAAATAAGAGCCGCCCAACCATGTTGATTGAATGTTTGAGTACTCAAAGCCTCTCGTGAGTCTGGATACAAAGTATCTTCAGTCCTTTCCACAACTTCTAAATTGATTTCCCATCCATCAGCCTATTCTATTCAATCTAATTCCAGACAGAGTCAGTAGACACTATTTTAGTATTTAGTATAGGTAGTGTAAGATAATTAGGAAGTCTTGATAGTCTTTCGTATAATCTCTTCTTCAATCCTAGGAGCAAAAATGGAGTGTCCTTTAGGAACCTTTGGATACTAAGATTTCCGACCTCTTACTTTCGTAGTTCTGAATCCCAGAATTGACTCTCACTATTTATTTGATTTATTTGATTCAATTGATATCATAAATCAAATAAATGTCCGAATCAATCATTAATAAGTAAGGGTTACTTCATACCTATTGGTACCGGTTTGGACCGGTACCCAGAACCCAGATTTTGAGAAAAAAAAAATTTACAGTTTTTTTATAGAATTATGGATTCTAAAAATCAAGTATCGACACGACAGGCCTAGTCGTTTGCCTCTGCTTCTTGCGGGGCAAGAATTTGTCGAGTTAGATCAGCAGAATAAGAAATTTCAAGTCTTTTGTTGATCAGGCGACACCCGGATTTGAACTGGGGATAAAGGATTTGCAGTCCCCCGCCTTACCACTTGGCCATGCCGCCAAATCTGATCCAAAATGGACAATATTTTTATCCATCCATATTCTATTACTAATTTTTTATCTTGAATCCCATTGTACTTATCCCTTTTCAAAAATTAATCCCTATTTTTTATTGGATCCAGTTTAGATTATTCTCTTCGATTGATTGTATCTCAAAAGACACACTGCTTAAAAACTTCCCTTCTCCTTCTATTGAAAAGAGAAAAAATAGATTTCCGGTCACAGACCGAAAAATTCAGGGAAAATTGGAACCATTAACTATTTTTACTTTAGAATTAGTGAACGGTTCTTAAATTTGTATCTCAAATTGTGTTTCTTTAATGGTATAACAAAATCAAATTGATTTACGACTAATCAGTATCAATTATTTTCAATAATCAATCCTTTTCAATTTCAATTATAACAAAATATATGTGTATATGTAAACCCCAGAACAGAAATTGTTACACAGATACCGAATTGTGTCTTTTTCTTATGTACATATCCCTATAGAGAATTATCGTGCTTCAATTTTTCATTGAATATTTTGAATAGAAAATAGGAATTATGATATAGTGCGACCTGACTTCTGTTGCCACAAGTAAAATTACGATAAAAGATGCGATATGCGGATAGGTATATCGGCATGTACTTAATAAATACTACTCCTATTACTATTACGCAATTCAATCGTATTCTATCTATAAATTCTACTACCAAAAAGAATCCACGAATTCTTTTTTGAACATTAAAGTGTGCTAAAAAAAGGAAATTCTATACTGCTCCTGATTATTCTGTCTTTATCTCATTCATAAAGAGCAGATTTAATCCTGAATCCATTTATTTTTTTGGTACCCAATCTGATCGTAATATCATAATAATAGGTAGAAATTGGATCAATTTGTATATTCTATACAAGACTCCATAAGTGGAAGTGATAGAATCTTTTTTCCAGGAATGTTTTATCAATTCATTTCCATTTGTACTTGTCGCAAATTCGAACTTGCGTCGAAAATGCTCTTCATTCCTCCGTCTCGTTTCCGTTCATACGTATGAAATACATTACATTACATATATGGAGTTGGCTGAAATTTCATGTGATTCAGTAAACAGAATATACATTCCATCATTGCTAGATCGATCCGTATGGTTCGATGAATAGTGAGTCAATAATGGGATTTTTTCGATAAACAGGAAACTTAAGATTAAGATGCTCCGGAATGGAAATGAGGGAATGTCCACAATACCTGGATTTAGTCAGATTCAATTTGAGGGATTTTGTAGATTCATTAATCAGGGCTTGACGGAAGAATTTCATAAATTTCCAAAAATTGAAGATCAAGAAATTGAATTTAAATTATTTG